GTGTCGAAGACTAAGACAAGGAAGACGAGGAATCTCTCCTAAAATTATTTGTTCCCCGCATTTATCTGTTCCCCTCTTATGCTTACTCATATCTTATGATCTACTCATATCTAGTATTTAGACAAAATTTGCTAAAATTGAGACTGGTAAGAAAAAAAGAGTATATAAATTTGGAAGAAGAGTCTAAATAAGCCAAAGGTTTTTCATCATTTCAGTTTTTTGATCATGCCTAATCGCTAACAAGAATTTGGTCATTTTTACGAACTTGATGTCGCTAAATCTGCGAGTCTAGAAATTCATTTCGGCCAATTGAACTTTCTCGAACTGTTTCTTTTTCAGAACCAAAAAGATTTGTGCCAAAATAACAGACGCCAAAAAGAACAAAAGTCCTTGGACACGTAATGGATCTTGAAGTACTATTTCTGCGTCTCCCTGACCAAATCCGCCCACATTAGGATTACTCGTTAAAGGTTGATCAAATTTGATAGATTCACCCTCTGAAACAAGAAGTTCTGGTCCTGGAGGGATAATATCAACCACTTGACGACTATCCGATGCATCTGTTATGGTTATCTCATACCCCCCTTTTTCTTTTCGTATGATTTTGCTTACTATACCTGCTGCGGTAGCATTATAAACTGTATTGTTACTCTTGCTCCCGTCGGGATAAATCTGACCTCTCCCCCTGTTCCCGCCTACGTATATAGGATATTTTAAGAAGCGAGCATCCCTCTTAGTAGCGGGGTCCGGGGAAAGAATAGGAAAGGTGATTTCACTATATTTCTTACCGGGGACAGGGCCCACCACAAGAATATTTTTTTTATTGGGGCCATAGCTCTGAAAAGACAAATTGCCTATCTTTTCTTTCATCTCGGTAGAAAGACGATCGGGAGGGGCTAATTCAAAACCCTCCGGTAAAATCAGAACAGCCCCCACATTCAAACCCCCTTTTTTACCATTAGAAAGAACTTGTTTCAGTTGCATATCATAAGGGATTCGAACAACTGCTTCAAATACAGTATCGGGAAGTACCGCTTGTGGTACCTCAATATCCACGGGCTTATTAGCTAAATGGCAATTGGCACATACAATACGGCCAGTTGCTTCTCGTGGATTTTCAAAACCCTGCTGCGCAAAAATGGGATATGCACTTGCAATGGATGTCCGAGTTATGATATATATCATGAGCGATACGGAAATAGATCGAGTAATCTGTTTCTTTATGCAAGAAAAAGTATTTCTAGTTTGCATGGTCCAATCATTGATTCCAAAATTTATACAATAAAATAAATGGGGTAGGTCGCTAGTATAGTTCCCTATCCACGATTCTGCTATTTACTGGAATAAAAAAATATAGGATGAAGCTATATATATATAATAAGTAAGATTTTCAATGCTTTGTTTATCTACAACTACAAAGTAATAAGTAATAAACATTCAAATTGGATTAGATTCATATCAGTGCAATAGATCCTTTATCAGTCATTCATTGAATGATAAATAACTACAAGTGACGGAGATACACGATTTAAATAACGGAAAATCCAATATTTCAAAATTGTATCGAGAATGACTGGAAAGGTGGAAACAAGACCAGATAGAATTTGATCATTATAACCAAATCCAAAATCTTGATAGATAGAGCCAATCATTAATTCCCAACCATGTGGTGAATGGAATCCGATACATAAATCAGTTAATAAAAGAATGGAAAAGACTTTGACTGTGTCGCTTAGGTTATATAGGAATTCCCGAGACCAAGAGTTAAGAATAACAAGGTTTTCATTACCCCAAATAGAATAACCGCTTAGAATAACAAAACAGATGAGATTTGTCGAGAAGTGCAAAATCGTATGGATATGACCCTCATTTTGTATCTTGATGAATTGGATTGTTTCTTTATGGATTCCTATACGAAACTCTTGTGGATGTGTCTCCGAGTATTCTTTGATCATTTCGTCCAAGAAGACGAATTCTTCTAATTCTATGAATTTTTCTAGAATACTCTTTTCTTGAAAGATATTCAAGAAAATTTCGGATTGCCCAGTATTCCACCAATTAGTAATCCAAAATTCCAAACATTTCTTAAATGAGAAAGAAATCCACCAGGGCAAAAAGACTAGAAATGAAAGATAGAAAAGAGGAGTGAATGCTTTCTTTTTTGCCATTTTTTCATGAGTTTGATCGAGGGTATGAATCTATTTTCTTGGTGAGTCTTTGAATCTAGAAAGAATACAGAAAGAAATAGGCTAAGAATCTTTTTTTGAGACGAACGAACTCCTTTTCTATCAAATTCTATCAAAATATCCAATCTTTCGAAAAAATTTCACTGATGACCCATAGTCAGGAATAGAATACTTGAGAGGAAAAGATATTGTGATGATAAAAAATGACTGGTAAAACAGAAATTGGCTCGTTATCATTCTTATTCTTAGTAAGAAATCCAATTGTTGATCCTTAAAGAATACAAAAGAAGGGAGAAAAATAAACTGCCAAAAAAGAAATGATTGACAAGATATGCTAGATCTAATCTAAAGTATCAATTCCAAGAAATATTGAAAAGAAAACGAAAGGGTTTGCTATCTGAGATGAATCTATTATTTCGATTTGGTATTGAATTTATTGAGTTGTGTGAATTTGCGTACGCATAAAAGACCACAAAAGGAGTTTCGTTTTATGTTTGTTTCATATACGTTTGCTTTGGTTAAATGACTGTTCTGATGAAACATCAAGTTCAGTTAGAACCAAAGTAGTCTTGCGTTTTTTATTTTTTAGTTCCTTATTTTCAAAATACTTCAATTGGTACGCGCAAGAAATAGGCCAATTCAGCAGCTTTTTTTTCAATCTCTCCTGGAGTCAAATTCTCATCAGTACGAGTCAAAGGAATGGCCCTCTGGCCTCGGATGTCCATATAAAGGACACGACGAGCATAAATCCCCTCTTTTACTTCTATTCTAACAGACCGAATATCCTTTATAAGGAATCGGAGGAATATGCGACGATTTCTTCCAGGAAATCCCCACCGAAAAATACACACTATTCCTTCCCTTCTATCGAATAGATCATAACCACTACCTACATTCCAAGAAATAGTACACCATAAATAGGAGCTAATAAAGAGACCCGCAATTCCGTAGAACGACATGACTATCCCTTGTGGGAAAAAAATGATTTGCTGAGATGGAAAAAACGATATCAAATTTCTACCAAGATAACTGGAAATTCCAACTAATAAGAATCCTAATGAACCTAAAAAAAGGATAAAAGCCCAGCAGAAATTACTTATTTTTCGAGACCCTGGTAGAAGTTCTATCCATATATGTTCTGATCGCCAACTCATACTTGATCCGATTATATTTTATTGGAATTTAGATAATACCCCAGAAAAATTGAACTTTGCTGTTTCCGAAGTCATTCTCATCAACTAGCACTAGTTTGATGGGAACCTTTAGGAGTAATTCATCAACTTGGTTAGATCTAAAATAAGAACCCCCTAATACAATACGATTCTACTATCCGTATCGATATACATATTACATATAGATCCGCCGACTTCATTTTAAATTTTAATTCATCCGGCGATCCTGATCTATTTTCAAATTGCTAGAATTCAAATATCCATATATCACGTTTCCACAAACCTTAAGAACCTTTTCCTTTATGTTCGGCGGAAATCACACGTTAGACTCTATTTCACTAACTAGATATCCGTGTTATGATACAATATAAGTCCAAGTTTTGAAAAAAAAAAATGGATGGGATTGGATCCCGTTGAATCTAAACAATCTTATTGTTTTGAACATGAAGAAATAAAGAAGCCATTGCAATTGCCGGAAATACTAGGCCTACTAATGGTACAAAAATAGAGGGAAGGTTCATCATAGAAGGGTACCCCGATTTACTATTTGTATCTGTTATTCTTTCTAGAAATCTATTCTATAATATAAATCTATTCTATAAAATAAATAGAAATATCAAATTAAAGATATCTTGTAATTAAGTAATAATTAGAATGAAGAATTTGAATTCTTATGAGTTCGTAGAGAATTTTCTTATTTAGATTATATAGTAATAGAATTCTAGAATTTGGAATCGAAACGAAATAGGTAGAATAAGTGCAAAGAATGTAGAACTAAATAAATGGGCTTTTTCATCTTTTTACATGAGTCTATATGATAATCAACCTTATTATTTCTCTTCATTTATTTGTATTTTGTTCTTGTCTTCTAATTGAATAATTCAAATAGATATATAAAGAGTTTCTTACAGATTATCGCAGGATTAGCTAAAATGGTTTTTCGGGCGATAGAGAAAGCTAGAAAACTCTATTATCAATATTGGAATTATCAAATTTCGACCCCTAGAAGAAGAAATTTTGTTTCTCTAATTTCACGAAACGAAGAATTCACTCTTCAGGTTTATTGATTCGTAATCAGGATTAGAATATAGGATAGGTAAAAAAAAGAGTTATCCGCAACTTTTGTTGCTTTCTGCAATTAGATCTTCTGTTCCCAAAGAAACTCTCTTTTTTCCTTTGATTTCGAGAAAATCACTCCTTCTTTCTTTGTTCTTTGCTACAAATCAAATTAAAATAATTGAACTTAACGCTCTACTTGATTTGAATTTTGATTCAAAGGAAAAAGGGCGTGGAGCTCAAATAACTCACCCAGAACGCTTTTTAAACGATGACGTGGTAGAATTAAGTCAAATAAACCCTTCTCGAATAAATATTCAGCCTCTTGTGAACCTTCAGGTACTGTTTGATTCAATGTTTGTTCAATGACTCTTTTACCCGCAAATGCAACGTAAGCATTGGGTTCGACAATGATAATATCCCCTAACATACCAAAACTGGCTGTTACTCCACCAGTTGTAGGAGATGTAAGGATTGATACATAAAATAACCTTTTATTTAATTGATACTCATATAAAGCAGACGATATTTTAGCCATTTGCATCAAGCTCAAACTTCCTTCTTGCATGCGCGCACCCCCCGAAGC